AATGAATTGCCTGAGAAAAAGGGTTACCTTGATAGGGTAAATTATGTAAGAAAATTACATTCATTATTTATATTTAATAGAATTAAACTATTTCTAAAAGTATCAAAAACTTTTGTGCATCATACACCAAAATATAATTTAAAAAGATAAGCTAATTAAGCTACTGGGTTCATACCCCATTTATAAAGGTTTTAACCCTTTTCTTTTTAATTTTTAATAATTCTGCTAAAATTATATTTTTTTTTATTTTAATAATAGGAACAATAATTACTGTTTCATCTAATTCTTGATTAGGTGCTTGAATAGGCCTAGAAATTAATTTATTGTCTTTTATCCCCCTAATAAGAGATAATAACTTAATATCAACAGAAGCCTCTCTTAAGTATTTCTTAACTCAAGCAATTGCATCAGCTATCCTATTATTTGCTATTATTTTAATATACTTAAATAATTTTCCAAAAATAGAATCTAGATTAATTTTCAATAATTTAATTATTTATTCCTCTTTATTATTAAAAAGTGGAGCTGCACCTTTTCATTTTTGATTTCCAAACGTAATAGAAGGACTGTCATGAATTAATGCTTTAATTTTAATAACATGACAAAAAATTGCCCCTATTATATTAATTTCTTACACAAACTGAATTAATTTCAATTTTTTAGCTATTATTATTTCAACCATAGTAGGTTCACTAGGTGGATTAAATCAAACCTCTCTACGAAAATTAATGGCTTTTTCATCAATTAATCATTTAGGATGAATACTAGCTGCAATGCAAACTAGTGAGTTAAATTGACTAATTTATTTCTATTTTTATACCTTCATATCTTTTAGATTAATTTTTATATTTAATAATTTAAAAATATACCACATTAATCAGCTTTTTAATTCATTTTTCAATTCAAAAGAAAAAAAATTTGTTTTATTTATTAACTTATTGTCTTTGGGAGGACTTCCACCATTTATTGGATTTTTACCAAAATGACTAGTAATTCAATCATTAATTATAAACAATCAGCATATCTTAATAATAATTATAATTATAATAACTTTAATTACATTATTTTTTTATCTACGTATATGTTTTTCTGCATTTATATTAAATTATTCTGAAAATAATTGAATTATCTCTATACAAATAAATAATTTTTCATTTAAACTTATACTGTTCTTTTCTTTCATTACAACATTTAGACTAATCCTAATCTCTTTAATTTATTTTATTTTATAAATTACTTATTAAAATAAATTAACCAATTAAAACATTAAATATATTTATAGATAAGAAGGTTTTAAGTTAAAAAAACTAATAGCCTTCAAAGCTATAAATATAAGTTAATCTTTTAAGCCTTAGTAAAACTTTACTCCTTTAGAATTGCAGTCTAATATCATTATTGACTATAAAGCCTAATTGATTAAAAAGAAATAATTCTTATATATAGATTTACAGTCTATCGCCTAAATTCAGCCATTTAATCGCGACAGTGACTTTTTTCAACAAATCATAAAGATATTGGAACATTATATTTTATTTTTGGGGCTTGAGCTGGAATAGTAGGCTCATCTCTTAGAATTTTAATTCGAGCTGAATTAGGTCATCCAGGTGCTTTAATTGGTGACGATCAAATTTACAATGTAATTGTTACAGCCCATGCCTTTGTAATAATTTTTTTTATAGTTATACCTATTATAATTGGAGGATTTGGAAACTGATTAATTCCCTTAATACTAGGAGCACCAGATATAGCTTTTCCTCGAATAAATAATATAAGTTTTTGACTTTTACCTCCTTCCCTTACATTATTATTAGTTAGCAGAATAGTAGAAAATGGAGCTGGGACAGGTTGAACTGTTTACCCCCCTCTTTCATCTGTTATTGCTCATGGAGGAGCTTCTGTTGATTTAGCTATTTTTTCTCTTCATTTGGCAGGAATTTCTTCAATTTTAGGGGCAGTTAATTTTATTACTACAGTAATTAATATACGATCAACTGGAATTACATTCGACCGAATACCATTATTTGTATGAGCAGTTGTATTAACTGCTTTATTATTATTATTATCATTACCAGTATTGGCTGGAGCTATTACTATACTTTTAACAGATCGAAACTTAAATACCTCTTTCTTTGACCCAGCAGGAGGAGGAGATCCTATTTTATATCAACACCTATTCTGATTCTTTGGCCATCCAGAAGTTTATATTTTAATTTTACCTGGATTCGGAATAATCTCCCATATTATTAGTCAAGAATCAGGAAAAAAAGAAAATTTTGGTTCACTAGGAATAGCATATGCTATAATAGCAATTGGATTACTTGGTTTTATTGTATGAGCTCATCATATATTCACTGTAGGAATAGATGTAGATACACGAGCTTACTTTACTTCAGCAACTATAATTATTGCCGTACCCACAGGAATTAAAATTTTCAGATGATTAGCTACATTACATGGAACTCAATTAAATTATTCCCCAGCTATATTATGAACACTAGGTTTCATTTTTTTATTCACAGTTGGAGGATTAACAGGTATTATTTTAGCCAATTCATCAATTGATATTATTCTCCATGACACTTACTATGTAGTTGCACATTTCCATTATGTATTATCTATAGGAGCTGTATTTGCTATTATAGCCGGACTTGTTCATTGATATCCTTTATTTACAGGATTAACTATAAATCCAAAATGATTAAAAAGTCAATTTCTAATTATATTTATTGGTGTAAATTTAACATTTTTCCCCCAACATTTTTTAGGTCTATCAGGAATACCTCGTCGATACTCAGATTATCCAGATGCATATACTACATGAAATGTAGTTTCAACTATTGGATCTTCTATCTCATTACTAGGAATTTTATTTTTTTTGTTTATTATTTGAGAAAGATTAATTTCACAACGTCAAGTAATTTATTCAATACAATTAAATTCTTCAATTGAATGATTACAAAATACACCACCAGCAGAACACAGTTATTCTGAATTACCTATATTAACTAATTTCTGATATGGCAGATTAGTGCAATGGATTTAAGCTTCATATATAAAGTATTTTACTTTTATTAGAAAAATAAATGACAACATGAGCTGCTCTTGGCCTTCAAAATAGTGCCTCCCCTCTTATAGAACAACTTACATTTTTTCATGATCACGCTTTAATAATTTTAATAATAATTACAATTCTAACAAGTTATTTAATAATTATATTATTCTTTAATACTTATACAAATCGAAATTTATTACATGGTCAAACTATTGAAACAATCTGAACAGTCCTTCCAGCTATTGTTCTTTTGTTTATAGCATTTCCTTCTTTACGACTTTTATATCTACTAGATGAAATTAATGAACCTTCAGTAACTCTAAAAGCTATTGGACATCAATGATACTGAAGTTATGAATATTCAGATTTTATAAATATTGAATTTGATTCCTATATAATCCCAACAAATGAATTATCTTCTGATGGATTTCGGTTATTAGATGTAGATAATCGAGTAATTTTACCAATAAATTCTCAAATCCGAATTTTAGTAACCGCAGCAGATGTTATTCATTCTTGAACAGTTCCATCTATAGGTGTTAAAGTAGATGGAACTCCTGGTCGTTTAAACCAAACGAACTTTTTAATAAATCGACCAGGATTATTTTATGGACAATGTTCTGAAATCTGTGGTGCTAACCATAGTTTTATACCAATTGTAATTGAAAGAATTCCTATTAATTACTTTATTAAATGAATTACAAATAGAGTAAATTCATCATTAGATGACTGAAAGCAAGTATTGGTCTCTTAAACCACTTTATAGTAAATTAGCAATTACTTCTAATGAAAAAAATTAGTTAAAATTATAACATTAGTATGTCAAACTAAAATTATTAAATTATTTAGTATTTTTTAATTCCACAAATAGCACCTATCAATTGATTAAGTTTATTTATTATTTTTTCAATTACTTTTATCTTATTTAATATAATAAATTACTATTTAGTAATTCCTAAATCACCTAAATCTATGATTTATAAAAAATCAGACAATCAACATTTTACTTGAAAATGATAACAAATTTATTTTCAGTATTTGACCCATCATCAAGTATTTTCAATTTATCTTTAAATTGAATAAGAACATTTTTAGGATTATTAATAATTCCACCAATTTATTGACTTATACCTTCACGATATCATGTATTTTGAAGTTCAATCTTATTAACATTACATAAAGAATTCAAAACATTATTAGGACCCTCAGGACATTCAGGATCAACTTTTATTTTTGTATCATTATTTTCATTAATTTTATTTAATAATTTTATAGGTTTATTTCCTTATATTTTTACAAGAACAAGTCATTTAACATTAACTTTAACTTTAGCTTTACCTTTATGATTATGTTTTATAATTTATGGATGAATTAATCATAATCAACATATATTTGCTCACTTAGTTCCACAGGGAACCCCTGCTATTTTAATACCTTTTATAGTTTGCATTGAAACAATTAGTAATGTAATTCGACCAGGAACTTTAGCCGTTCGATTAGCAGCTAATATAATTGCTGGACATTTATTATTAACATTATTAGGAAATACAGGCCCTTCATTATCATATATTATTGTATCATTATTATTAATTGGACAAATTGCTCTATTAATTCTTGAATCAGCTGTAGCAATTATTCAATCTTATGTATTTGCTGTACTAAGAACCCTATATTCTAGAGAAGTTAATTAATGTCAACACACAATAATCATCCATTTCATTTAGTAGATTATAGCCCTTGACCTTTAACAGGAGCTATTGGTGCTATAACTTCAGTCTCAGGTTTAGTTAAATGATTTCATCAATATGATATTTCATTATTTATTTTAGGAAATATTATTACCATTTTAACTGTTTATCAATGATGACGTGATGTGTCACGAGAAGGAACATTCCAAGGAATGCATACAATTTCAGTTACTTTAGGACTTCGATGAGGAATAATTTTATTTATTATATCTGAAGTATTATTTTTCGCTTCATTTTTTTGATCATTCTTTCACAGAAGATTATCTTCTGCTATTGAATTAGGTGCATCATGACCTCCAATAGGAATTAAATCATTTAATCCATTTCAAATCCCTCTATTAAACACAGCAATTCTTTTAGCTTCAGGAGTAACTGTTACATGAGCCCATCATAGATTAATGGAAGGAAATCATTCACAAGCAACACAAGGATTGTTTTTTACAGTATTATTAGGAATTTATTTTACTATTTTACAAGCTTATGAATATATTGAAGCACCATTTACAATTGCTGATTCAGTATATGGATCTACCTTCTTTATAGCAACAGGATTTCATGGAGTACATGTACTAATTGGAACTACTTTCCTTTTAGTATGTTTAATTCGACATTTAAATAATCATTTTTCAAAAATTCATCATTTTGGGTTTGAAGCAGCCGCATGATATTGACATTTTGTTGATATTGTTTGATTATTCCTTTATATTTCAATTTATTGATGAGGAAATTAATTAATTATCTATATAGTATATAAGTATATTTGACTTCCAATCATAAGGACTACTATTAGTAGTGTAGATAATTTTTTTAATTGCTATTATAATATTAATTTTAATTATTATTACTAGAGTAATAATAATATTAGCATCAATTTTGTCAAAAAAAACATTTACAGATCGAGAAAAATCTTCACCTTTTGAGTGTGGATTTGACCCAAAGTCTTCATCACGCCTTCCTTTTTCTCTACGATTCTTTTTAATCACCATTATCTTTTTAATTTTTGATGTAGAAATTGCCTTAATTTTGCCAATAATTTTAATTGTTAAAATTTCAAATATTTTTGTATGATCAAATACTTCAATTATTTTTATTATTATTCTAATTATTGGATTATATCATGAATGAAATCAAGGAATATTAAATTGATCAAATTAGGGTTGTAGTTAATTATAACATTTGATTTGCATTCAAAAAGTATTGAAATTTCAATCTACCTTATGAATATAAAGTACCTTATGAATATGAAGTGATGTATCACAATTAGTTTCGACCTAATCTTAGGTAATTATACCCTTATTCTAATGTATATAAATTTAATAATTAATTGAAGCCAAAAAGAGGCTTATCACTGTTAATGATAAAATTGAGATATATACTCCAATTAAAGAAGTAGGATGTTCAAGAAAAAGCTGCTAACTTTTATCTTTTAATGGTTAAATTCCATTTATACTTCTATTTATATAGTTTAATAAAAACATTACATTTTCATTGTAAAAATAAAATATTTTTTTTTATAAATTACAAAAATTAGTTCACTATATTCAAAAATTATTTAATTACCTTAATATCTTCAATATTATGCTCTAAATTTAAGCTATTTGAATTAAAATAATAAAAAAAAGAATAAAAAAGTAATTCATAAAACAAATAATAAAAGATAAATTTTCAAATTATTATTATGAAAAAAAAAAATTAAACGAGAAAAATTAATTAATTTATTATATAAATTTTGGCCTCCTAAAAATTCTGATCAACCTTGATCAAATAATTTATTAGTAATTCCCCCTAAAATTAAAGGATAATTAATAATTCCATAAGTAGAAATATAGGGCATAAATCATATTGATCCTAAAAAATAAGTAACCAAATAATTATTAAATGATTTATTAACATAAAATAAAGAAACTTTTGAAATTAAATAACCTAACAATCCCCCTAATACACAAACAAATATAGTTAATAATTTTATATAAATAGGTAAACAAATTATATAGGGAGTAGAAAATATTAATCATCTTAACATTCTTCCCCCAATAATTCTCATAATTAATAAACCTATTATTCCAGATAATATTACTCAACCCTCATCTCTTAATACATTTAAAGACCCACAATTTAATTCTCCAGTTATTGAATAATAAACCAATCGAAAAGAATAAAAAACAGTTAAACCTGTAGAAAAAAAAAATAAAAAGAAAGAAAATAAATTTATATAACTTAATAAAACAATTTCTAAAATTATATCCTTAGAATAAAATCCAGCTAAAAAAGGCATTCCACATAAAGCTAAATTAGCAATATTAAAACAAGCACTTGTTAAAGGTATATAAATACCCAGTCCACCTATTAAACGAATATCTTGTGAGTTATTTATATTATGAATAATGGCTCCTGCACACATAAACAATAATGCTTTAAATAAAGCATGACTTAAAAGGTGAAAAAAAGCTAATTTATAAAATCCTATTGATAAAATTCTCATTATTAACCCCAACTGTCTTAACGTAGAAAGAGCAATAATTTTTTTCAAATCAAATTCAAAATTAGCACCTAATCCAGCTATAAATATAGTTAATCCAGATAATAAAAGTAATAAATTCCCTAGAAAAGAATCAGATAATAAAATATTAAATCGAATTAATAAATAAACACCAGCAGTAACAAGAGTTGAAGAATGAACCAAAGCAGAAACTGGAGTAGGAGCTGCTATAGCAGCCGGTAATCAAGAAGAAAAAGGAATTTGAGCTCTTTTAGTCATAGCAGCTAATACAATTAAACAACCAATTAACTCCATTTCATTTCTATTTTTTATTAATTCTAAATAAAAAATATAATTTCATCTTCCATAATTTAATATTCAAGCAATTGCAAATAAAAAGGCTACATCACCAATACGATTACATAAAGCAGTTAATATACCGGCATTATAAGACTTTACATTTTGAAAATAAATTACTAAACAGTAAGAAACTAATCCTAATCCATCCCAGCCTAATAAAATTCTAACTAAATTTGGACTAATAATTAATAATATTATTGATAAAACAAATATAAGAACTAATATAATAAAACGATTAATATTAATATCTCCCCTTATATACTCCATTCTATAGTAAATTACTAAAGAAGAAATTAATAAAACAAAAGATATAAATAATAAACTTATTCAGTCAAATAAAATAGTTATAACAATTCTAGAAGTGTTTAATCTAATAACCTCCCATTCTAAAAAAATAGAAAAATCATTTAATAAAAAAATTAAACAAAAAATAAATAAAATAATTCTAATAATAAATAAAATCAAAAATCTAATTATACAAATTGATAATTTTTTCATGATCTAAAATGACAAAATCATATCATTGACACCACAAATCAATATTTTAAATAAACTATTTAAATTTAAAGTCAAAATATACAAATATCTCTCTTCAAAATCAATAAATTTAAAGGAAATCAATGAAGAATTAAAAGAAAATATTCACGAATTTTACCGCTACTAAATGAATACACTCCAGAAAACCCCTTTCCATGTTGTCTATAAGAATATAAATATAAAGTATAAGCAGCTCTAAAAAATGATAATAAAGATAAAAAAATTATGCACAATCATGATCAACTAACAATTCTATTTAATAAAGAAATCTCACCTAATAAATTTAAAGAAGGAGGTGCAGCTATATTACAAGCTCTCAACAAAAATCATCATAAAGTTATTGAAGGCATAAAATTCAATAAACCCTTATTGATTAATAAACTTCGTCTTCCTAATCGTTCATAAGTAATATTAGCCAAACAAAATAACCCTGATGAACACAAACCATGAGCAATTATGAGAGTGTATGAACCACAAAGACCTCAATAGGTTAAAGTTATTAAACCTCTTAAAACAATTCCTATGTGAGCTACAGAAGAATAAGCAATCAAAGCCTTTAAATCAGTTTGACGTAAACAGACTAATCTAATTAAAAACCCACCAATCAATCTAATTCCAATTCAAATATAATTATATTTAATCCCACTAAATTGTAAAAAGGAAAATACCCGTAATAAACCATAACCCCCTAATTTAAGCATAATGCCAGCTAAAATTATTGAACCAGAAACAGGGGCTTCAACATGTGCTTTTGGCAACCACAAATGAACTAAAAATATAGGAATCTTAACTAAAAAAGCTAAAATTAAAGATAAATATAATAAATCATAATTAAATAAATAATTTCTTATTAAAAAAAAATTTAATGTCATTAAATTATTATATAAATAAAAAATACCAATTAATATAGGCAAAGAAACTAATAAAGTATAAAATAATAAATATACTCCAGCCTGCAACCGTTCAGGCTGATACCCTCACCCTAAAATTAAAAATAAAGTAGGAATTAAACTACTCTCAAAAAATAAATAAAATATAAATAAATCCATTCTAGAAAATCTTAAAATTAAAAATAATAAAAGAATTAAAACATTAAACAAAAATAAATTTTTATAATTTTCATATTTATTAATAGATTCACTAGCAGTAATTATTAATGCACAAATCCAAAATCTTAATAAAATTAACCCATAAGAAATTAAGTCAAACCCTAAAAAATAAGAAATATTAACAAAATAATTAGTACAAAAATTTATTATAATAAACAAAAATCTAATAAAAAATAATAAATTTTGAACCATTCAAAATGAATTATTTATAAAACAAATAGGATAAATAAAAATTATTACAAAAATTAATTTTAACATTGTAAAATATTAAATGATTGAAAATAATCATTTCCATGAGTACGAATTATAGAAACAAGAATAGATAAACCTAAAGAACCTTCACAAACTCTAAAAGTTAAAAATATTATTCTAAAAAATCTTCTATAATCTATTAAATTTAAATAAATTAATAATAAAAAAAATAAATTTAATACAATATATTCTAATCTCAAAAGCATTGATAATAAATGCTTACGATTAGAAACAAATACAAAAATTCCTATTAAAAATAAAAAACAAGGTAAACCTCAATATAATATTATTAGCATTAGTTTTAATAGTTTAACAAAAACATTGGTCTTGTAAATCAAAAATAAGATATAATCTTTTAAAACATCAAGAGAAAAGTAACTACTTTATCATTAATCCCCAAAATTAACATTTTAAATAAACTACCTCCTGATATTATACAACTTATTTTATACAGATCAACATTAATTTCAAGATTAATTTTTTTCAAAATTAATCATCCTTTAGCTATAGGATTCATATTATTAATTCAAACACTACAAATTTGTTTATTAACAGGAATAATATCTAAAAGATTTTGATTTTCATACATCTTATTTTTAATTTTTCTAGGAGGAATATTAGTTTTATTTATTTATGTTACATCATTAGCTTCAAATGAAATATTTTCTCTATCAATAAAATTAACAACAATTTGTTTAATCTATTTATTTATATTTATAATTATAATGTTATTTTTAGATAAATCTTATTTTTCATTTTTTCTAGAAAACAACGAAATAACAAAAATAAATAATATAAACTTATTTACAGAAGAGAATTCATTAAATCTTTATAAATTATATAATTATCCTACAAATTTAATTACCATTATATTAATAAACTATTTATTAATTACACTAATTGCAGTAGTAAAAATTACAAAGTTATTCTATGGACCTTTACGACTAATAAACTAATGAATAAACCATTACGAACCCAACACCCTTTATTTAAAATTGCTAATAATGCTTTAGTTGATTTACCTGTACCAATTAATATTTCAACTTGATGAAATTTCGGATCACTTCTTGGATTATGCTTAATACTTCAAATTTTAACAGGATTATTTTTAGCTATACATTACACAGCAGATATTAACTTAGCATTTAATAGTGTAAATCACATCTGTCGAGATGTAAATTATGGTTGATTATTACGAACTTTACATGCCAACGGTGCATCATTTTTCTTTATTTGTATTTATTTACATGTAGGACGTGGAATTTATTACGGATCGTATATATTTACACCAACATGACTAGTAGGAGTGTTAATTTTATTCTTAGTAATAGCAACAGCTTTTATAGGATATGTATTACCTTGAGGACAAATATCATTTTGAGGAGCAACAGTTATTACAAATTTATTATCAGCAATTCCTTATTTAGGAATAGATTTAGTTCAATGAATTTGAGGAGGATTTGCAGTAGATAACGCTACACTGACACGATTCTTTACATTCCATTTTATTCTTCCATTTATTGTATTAGCAATAACTTTAATTCACTTATTGTTTATTCACCAAACAGGATCAAATAATCCAATCGGATTAAATTCAAATATTGATAAAATCCCATTTCATCCATATTTCTCTTATAAAGATATTGTCGGATTTATTGTAATAATTATAATTTTATTACTTTTAACTTTAATTAACCCTTATTTACTAGGTGATCCAGATAATTTCATTCCAGCTAATCCATTAGTTACACCAGTCCACATTCAACCAGAATGATATTTTTTATTTGCCTATGCAATTTTGCGTTCAATTCCTAATAAATTAGGAGGAGTAATCGCATTAGTATTATCAATTGCAATTTTAATAATTTTACCATTTTATCATTTAAGAAAATTCCGAGGAATTCAATTCTACCCTATTAATAAAATTTTATTTTGAACTATAGTAGTAACCGTTATTTTATTAACTTGAATCGGAGCACGACCCGTAGAAAATCCTTATGTATTAACCGGTCAAATTTTAACAGTAATCTATTTTTTATATTATATTATAAATCCACTAGTTAATAAATGATGAGATAAACTAATTAATTAATTAAAATTAACTAGTTAATGAGCTTGAAAAAGCATATGTTTTGAAAACATAAGATAAAAATTAAATTTTTTATTAACTTTACTAAAAAAAATTAACAACATTAAATTAATTAATAATAATTTAAATCCAATTAAAAACAATAAATAATTTAAAGAAAAAGGTAAAAAACATTTTCAAGCCAAATATATCAATTTATCATAACGAAACCGAGGTAAAGTACCACGAGCTCAAATAAACAAAAAAGAAATAAAAGTTAATTTAACATAAAACATAAAATTAAATAAATCACAACCAAGGAAAATTACAGAATATAATATTCTTATAAATAAAATTCTAGAATATTCAGCTATAAAAATTAAAGCAAATCCCCCACTTCTATATTCAATATTAAATCCAGAAACTAATTCAGACTCCCCCTCAGCAAAATCAAAAGGTGTTCGATTAGTTTCAGCTAAACAAATACAAAATCAAACTAAACCAATAGGAAATAAAATAACAATAAATCAGATGTAATTCTGAAAATAAAAAAAATCTAAAATATTATAACTCCCAATTAAAAATACAAAAGATAATAAAATCAAAGCTATTCTAACTTCATAAGAAATAGTTTGAGCTACAGCGCGTAATCCTCCCAATAAAGAATAATTAGAATTAGAAGATCAACCAGCAATCATAACTGTATAAACTCCTAAACTAGTACAACACAGAAAAAATAATAATCCTAAATTAAAAGAAAATAATTTAACAAATAAAGGAATACATAACCAAACAACTAAAGAAATAAATAAAGAAAAAATAGGAGAAAAGTAATAAGAAATATAATTAGATATAAGAGGATAAGTTTGTTCTTTAGTAAATAACTTAATTGCATCACAAAAGGGTTGAGGGATTCCCATTAAACCAACCTTATTAGGGCCTTTTCGAATTTGAATATATCCTAATACCTTACGCTCCAAAAGAGTTAAAAAAGCAACTCTTACTAAAACACAAATTACCAAAACTAAACTACCTACAAAAGATAAAATAAATTCTATAAAAAACAAGTACTATCTGTAATAAAAATTACATAAATAAATTCTAAATTTATTGCACTAATCTGCCAAAATAGTATTAAATTAATTATATTCTTAATTTAAAATATAATTATTTTAATATCTGGTCCTTTCGTACTAAGATATTATAATATATTAAAGATAGAAACCAACCTGGCTTACGCCGGTCTGAACTCAGATCATGTAAGAATTTAAAAGTCGAACAGACTTTATATTTAAGCAGCTACACCTAAAAATATATCTTAATCCAACATCGAGGTCGCAAACTTTTTTATCGATAAGAACTCTCCAAAAAAATTACGCTGTTATCCCTAAAGTAACTTAATCTTATAATCGTTATTAACGGATCAATAAATCATAAATTAATGAATTTAATAATTAAAAGTTTATTAAATTTTAACATCACCCCAACAAAATATTTACTATTATAAAAATAAAATTAATCTAAAAAACTTAAATAAAAATAAATATAAAGATTTATAGGGTCTTCTCGTCTTTTAATAAAATTTTAGCTTTTTAACTAAAATATAAAATTCTATTATAAATTTATATGAAACAGAATATATTTCGTCCAACCATTCATACAAGCCTTCAATTAAAAGACTAATGATTATGCTACCTTTGCACAGTTAAAATACTGCGGCCATTCAAAATTATTCAGAGGGCAGGTTAGACTTTAAAAATAACTCAAAAAGACATGTTTTTGTTAAACAGGCGAATATATTATTTGCCGAGTTCTTTATATAAACTTATCATGAAAAAATTACTCTTAAAATAAAATATACTAATTTTATCATTATTAATTTTCATAAAAAATTAATGAAAAAATTTTTATAAAAAATTAAAATATAATAAATAATATTAATTATAAAATAATTTATAACAAATTTATAAATGATTGCTAATTCTATACATACATTTTTTATAAAATTATTAATTTTTTTAATAATTTATTTTAAAGCTTATCCCCTAAAATATTCAAATTAATAAATTTTTTAATTAAATAAATAAACAAAAAATTAAAAATTTGTAAATTAAATTTATTTCTAAAAAAACTAGATATATTTATAAACGAATAACATTTCATTTCTAATAATTTATTTAAAATAATTTTGACACATTAACTTTAATAAATTATTAACTCTTATAAAATCGAGATTAATAAATAATTATTAATTATTTGATAAACCCTGATACACAAGGTACAATAAATAAAATTTTCTATTATAATAAAAATTTTTCAATATATTTCAATAATCTTTCACAATACATAATACACTATTATTAAAATTATTTTTTCATTAAAAATTACTAAAACATTAAAATTATATAATTATTTTTAATAAATTATAAACAAAAAAAAAAAAATTAATAAATAAATATTAATCAATTTATATTGATTTGCACAAAAATCTTTTCAATGTAAATGAAATACTTTACTTAATAAGCTTTAAATTGTCATTCTAGATACACCTTCCGGTACATCTACTATGTTACGACTTATCTTACCTTAATAGTAAGAGTGACGGGCGATGTGTACATATTTTAGAGCTAAAATCAAATTTTTTATCTTTAAAACTTTACTATCAAATCCATCTTCATTAAATATTTCAAATTTAAATTCGCTTAAATAATTTTATTGTAACCCATCTCTACTTAAATATAAGCTACACCTTGATCTGATATAAATTTTAATAAAAATTATAGAAAATTATTATTCTAATAAAATATTCTAATAACGACGGTATATAAACTGAAAAACAAACTTAAGTAAGGTACATCGTGGACTATCGATTAAAGAACAGGTTCCTCTGAATAGACTAAAATACCGCCAAATTTTTTAAGTTTTAAGAACATAACTACTACTACCTTAGTGTTTAAAATTACATTTAAAATAATAGGGTATCTAATCCTAGTTTATTTATAAAATTTACAAGCTTCAATAAAAAAAAATTAGAAATAAATAAATTTAAAATTTCACCTAATAAATTTATAATTATTCTATTAATATAAAATTTAACTTACACTGAACTAATTTTACTTGTATTATTTGTATAACCGCAGCTGCTGGCACAAATTTAGCCAATACTATAATAAAATTACTATTTATAAATTGCTTTAATAAATAAAATTAATTACTGAAAATATAATAAAATTTATTTATTATTAAAATAAATAAAAATTCACGCAAAAACTTACATATAAAATAAATCAATAATAAAATTTTAAGCTAAAATAAAACTTTAATATATAAATATACTAAATTAACAATAAAAACTATTTATAATAAATTAACAAATTAATAACAAAACTTAATTAATAATTTATAAAAATAGATATCAATCTTAATAAAACCCATTAGTATTCCCTCCTATCAAAGTAAACAGACCCCCTATCATATTTACTTTATTTAAAAAAAAATTAGAAAGGAAAATTACTTTTTTAAAAAAATTTGTTTCCTTTTGTTTATAAGAATAAATTTGTTCAATCTATTATTTTATTATTTATAATAAATTAACAAATTAATAACAAAACTTAATTAATAATTTATAAAAATAGATATCAATCTTAATAAAACCTATTAGTATTCCCTCCCATCAAAGTAAACAGACCCCCTATCATATTTACTTTATTTAAAAAAATTAGAAAGGAAAATTACTTTTTTTAAAAAAATTGTTTCCTTTTGTTTATAAGAATAAATTTGTTTAATCTATTATTTTATTATTTATAATAAATTAACAAATTAATAACAAAACTTAGTTATAAAAATATATAATATTAAATATTAATATTATTAAATAAGATAAAGTATAAAAATAAATTTAAATATTAAATTTTAATTAATAAAATAAAAAAAAATTAATAATATTATATATAATATATATATATAATCATCATAATATTTATAATATATATATCATATATAATTAAATTTTCATAATATTAAATTAAAAATAATTTATTAACCAATAAATTAATAAATAAATAGATTAAACAAATTTTTTTTTTTTTTTTTTTTTATATATAATATTTAATAATAACTATATATGAACTTATTAACACAAAAATAAAATATTTATTTATATAAATATTTTATTTGAGTATCTATTTATATATAAATATTTAATATACATATATATGTACATATGTATATATATATATATTTATTTACATATAAATATTTAATTTACATATATAATATATATATACACTTAATTAGATATTTATATGTACATAAATATTTAATTAATTATTATATATATAACTGTATATAATATATATATATATATGAAAATAAATTTTTACTTAATTAATATATGTTTAACTGTATAGATATTTATATGAATATAAATATTTAATTAATTAATATATATCTATTGTTCATATCTCAAAAAAACCCTAGAATTCAGAAATATATACATTAATATCACATTTATTAGTATATAAGATAATCTGATGTTCCACATTTATATAGATATATGTTAAGTCCGGCTTGTTATATAAAATACCAGTAACCTACATTATTGTATTTTTACCTCTCGGAAATGAATATATTAGAATTTTTAGTTACCTAATAACATTTATTATTTAATTAAAATTTTACTATTTTTATTTATTTAAATAACTAAAATTTATGTTTAAAAATTATGTTATAAACTTTAAAATTAATATTAAAACAAAAAAAAAAAAAAAAAAAAAAAAAAAAAAATTAGAAAGGAAAATTACTTTTTTTAAATGTAATAAGTTATTTTCCTGC